AATCATTAGAACCGACTTCTACAAGAGCTTTTCTTTTTCCATAGAAAAAAAGGTGTTCAAAAAGAGTTTCAGAAGATGTTGATCGTAAATGATAAAATTGGTTACAAAGAAAAATGAAGATGGATTCGTATTCACATACATAAGAATTATATATAAACAAGAATAATCTTTTATTCTTTTTTGAAACAATGGAACTTGATTTCTTTGGAGTTGGAATAATAAGACTATTCCAATTCTGATACTCATAGAGAAGGAAGCGTAATAAATGGAAAAAAGAGGCGTCTTTCAACCAGGAGCGAAGAGTTTGAACAACGATTTCTAGATGGATGGGGTAGGGTATTAGTATATCTGACACATAATTTAAACGTACAAAATTGTCTTCTAAAAACGGAAATAGTGAATGAATTGATCGTAAATTTTGAGATTTGCCTATTTCTTCTTTCCTTTCTAAGGAAGATACTAATCTTAGGGAAAATGGAATTTCCCCAATAACTGCAAATCCCTCTGATATCATTTGCGAATCTAAAGTTTTGTTATGCCCCAACAATAGGTTTTGGTTTGACTCATTAGCAGAAATAAGCAAAGGATTCTGTTGAGACATTCGAGTAATTAAACGTTTCACCATTAGTGAACTGGATTTATTATCATAACCAAAATTGTCCACCAAAATGAATCTATTTAAAACATGATCATGAGCCAGTGCATAAATATACTCTTGAAAGATAAGCGGATATAGTAAGTCATGTTTCAAAAATTTATCGAGTTCAAAATATCGTTGAAATTCCCCCATTTGAAATTTTATTTGAACCAAAGATAGGCATAAGATACTTCTTGGATTATCAAATGATACATAGTGCGATACGGTCAAAACGTAGTATAATAATAAAATAATATATACCTCGGAGACAGGTAAGCTCATCAACGGACTCTCCATCCTCTTTTTTTTTTCATCTAATAGGTTTATGTTCGTTATAGGATAACAAGATGGTTAGAAATCTTTTATTTTTTAAACCCAATCGCTCTTTTGATTTTGGAAAGAATTGAATTATCTTTATCAATATACTGCTTCTTTTACACATTCCTCTCCAATGCATAAATGGAGAATATCAACATAGTTAGGATTCATAAAAAAAGAATAATCCACTCATAGGCATAGGAGAAGCCGTTCCCGCATCAGGCACTAATCCATTTTTAACGTCTATCTAATTAGATCGGGTAATCATTCAAAGTTAAGAACAGAAGCCGGTTGCTTTTTTGTTTCCCTATAATTAGAGCCAGAGGGCTCTATCCATTTATTCACTCGACCCAACTTTTAATTCATTTTGTTCCGCCCCGATCCGGTAAGAATGCAATATTCTCAGAATTATCTATTGCTACGACATGCTATTTTTTCCATTCATTCCCTTTCAGGATCAGTCGTGGTCTTACAAACTCTACCGATGGTATGGACGAATCCCTTGCTTCATCCAAATGTGTAAACGATACTAGCCGCACTTAAAAGCCGAGTACTCTACCGTTGAGTTAGCAACCCAAAAATCTAAAAACAATAGGATGTGTAAATGTCAATACAGTAAAAAAATATAACTAAATTTGATTGCCATTACACAATCAAAACATTTTATTTTAAACTAAGAATACAAAAAGAAATCTAAAAATTTAATCGCTTCTGAACGGAATCTAAAAATGAAGAGATCAGATGCAAATATACTAAATTTGCATATAATTAGAATTTAGAATAGATATAAATGTACAAGTGAATCAACCTCCCTTTCTTTATTTTTTCACTCCAATAAAAAATTATTGTATCACAGAGAATTCAACGAACCCATCAATTGAACGAAGTAAAATAAAAAACCGAACCTATGTCACGAAAAGATTTATACTTATACACGATCAAATTATATTTGTTCGATACACTGTTGTCAATATAAATGTGAATACAAAAATGGAAATAATTTAAATATTCACTATAAGGACTGGTGTTGGATTGGCACTACATAGATGCAAAAGTAGATCAAGGAATAAAAAGTAGTAAAAAAAAATCCGAGTTCTTCAATCAATATAAGTTGAGCGAATAAGCAAGTTTGATTCCGTGGTTATTATTATTTGTTAGTAGAGTTCCAATGAAAACCAGTCGATTGCAGATAATGTCATAATTTTAGATTTCGAGATCCAATTTCTTCATCTAGTCCCTCTATTTTGGGAATATCCCCCTTCGCTTTTTGTCGTTATATACCAATACCACTAGAACAGGGGATTCTATGGGAACAATACGAAAAGGCGGAGTTAGAGAAGTAGAGAAAAGCTTATACTCTTTATTTTCATTTTGTTTGATTAAAGGGAAGTTCCTTAAAAACCTCCGCCTTCTTTGAAATATCATGAACAGTTCCTGTAGGTTGAGCGCCTTTTTCAAGGAAATATAGAATAGCAGGAACATTTGAATAAGTTTGATTCTTTATCGGATCATAAAAACCAACTTTCCGGAGATCTCTCCCCTCTCTTCGGGATCGAACATCAATTGCAACGATTCGATAGACGGCTCATTGGGATAGATTAAAATACCCCCCCTAGAAACGTATAAGAGGTTTTCTCCTCGTACGGCTCGAGAAAATTATGTCTATGTATAAAATTAGAATGTCAAATAGATCCATAAAATCATCAAATCAATTAGACTATGATTAAAGATTTCAATTTTTTTCATTTAGAAATGTAAAACAAAAAATTGTACTCATAACTCAAGTGGGATAACTCTCAAATAGCTCACAATCCCTAAGCTATTTCATTTTTTGAGTGGTCTCTAGCCCCCTTCTTGTCTCGTTTAGAATCTGTTTTATTCTTCATATTTAGTTGTTGAGACAATGAAAAATGGTGTTTCCTTGTTCCAGGATCCTTTATCTTTTGTTTGAATCATTGGGTTTAGACATTACTTCGGTGATCCTTAATCCTTATCAAAATGGCAGCAACATACCTTTTTTGTGATTTCGTTCTATCAAAGAATCATCAGAACGGTTGATTCACGCGTGTTCCACTTTTGATTGAAAAAGTTTTACCAAGTCCAACAAATTTGACTTTTTTTTTTAGATTTCGATTTGAAACTTTCTAAAATGGAATCCTTTCAATTTCTATATAGAAGCTATATTTACGAAGTTGTTCAAACTTATTAATTGACACTAACCCTAGACCCTTACCCTTGAGAAATGACTCAATACTTTCTACTCGAGCTCCATCATGTAACTATAATAACCCCTTTTTTACATTACAACCCAAGAAAAAACTGATGGGTTCTAGTCGAGCAGAACAAAGGATGTCGAGTCAAGAGCACTTCTATTCGTAATAAAATGGTGGATTATTACATCCACAGCTGATCATGTCCTTCAAGTCGCACGTTGCTTTCTACCACATCGTTTCAAACGAAGTTTTACCATAACATTCCTCTAGTTTGGAACTAGTATTTAATTGATTCAATTATGGAATCATGAATAGTCATTAATGCGATCGCTAAATAATAAGAAATCTGTACTTTTGTCCTTCTATATCTATAAAAATAGATATGAATGGGTAGTTAGTTTCTGAAAACGTCTCAGCACTAATTTTTAAATCCCATAGGTAGCAAATAAAAGGAAGAACGGTCACTGCAAGTAATTTAATCCCGGATATTCAATAATTGACGATTCCAATTTAAGTGATCATAAGTTTTTTTTTTCACAAAATACAAAAAAAGGCCGTTGGTACGGAAATAGAATGATACCATGCATTGTATTTGACTTGAGGTTCCATAAGTTTTCTGTAAGCTTCCTAGACCCCCCAAAAAAATCGAATTTAATAGAATGTATGAATAATCCCTCGCCTCAAATTTTACAACAATTTATAGAACTCTTAGACCCAAACAAAAAATGACAAAAAACTCGGTGCAAAGAAAACAGATCTGTTACATATGTAATTTACTTGATCGTTTGTTAATGAGATTCAGACAGATACATAGATATATGTATTTCAATTAAATATTAAAACGAAAATATATAGGATAGGGTACCGAAATTCATTTCAATAGGAATAGCAGAGAGGGATGGGCACAGGCATACAATGATAGTCTGTCCAACTTTTTTTATTCAAACTAGTGTGGTGTGGGGTCTATGTTCCTATCTGACCTAGATAACAAAACAACTAGATTAAGTAGATTAAGTTACATCTCTGTCTCATTCGAACGCAATTTAGTTTGATAAAACAATATTCTTCTCTGAATCAGATAAGTCAAAATGATAAACAAGAATCATATTATAGCCACTACTCCACTCTTAAATTCAAATTAAAGATCTTAAAGAGAGTCTTGTTCAAAAAAGCAAGAGTTTTACGGATATGATATAATGGGTGCTCTGGGACGGAAGGATTCGAACCTCCGAATAGCGGGACCAAAACCCGTTGCCTTACCACTTGGCCACGCCCCATTTAAATTTCAATTCTGCACTAATAAACACTAATATGAGTGTTGGTTTTTCGTCAATTCCAATGCAAATACATATCTATGCACTATGTAGATATATATAATATAGAATTAAACCGGACTTGATTGATCATTACATATAATTTAATTAAGATATTGTATTGTATAAACGTATGATTTCTTATATTCTCTTTTTAGAATTGAAGGCTTTTGATTGGGTGAATGGGTTGAAAGGATTTTTTGGTCTACTTTACTTTCTTCATTATTTTTTGCCTTATATCAATAAGATATCAATAACTCAATCAAAATACAATTATCTCCAAGAAAAAAATCTTTGTTATGCTTAATATTTTTAGCGGTATCTGTCTTAACTCTGCCCTTTATTTGAGTAGTTTTTTCTTGGCCAAATTACCCGAGGCCTACTCTTTTTTAAATCCAATTGTCGATTTTATGCCGGTCATACCTTTGCTGTTTTTTCTTTTAGCCTTTGTTTGGCAAGCTGCTGTAAGTTTTCGATGAAATTTTGAATTAAGTCTTAGAGTCTGAACCTTTAGTTGAAACATTGAAATTCTTGAATCACCCCATTTCTTCATTATGACCTTTTTCTTTTCTCGTCAAAGATCTTATATAGGATACCCCACAATTCGGTATTGCGGGTATTTCAAAATAAAATTCAAATTTTACTAAAGAAAAACCCTGTCTAAAAATTTTTAAAGTACTTCCTTTCATGGTGTCAAAATATGATATGTGATATAAAAATGGATAATCTATTCTCTAAAAAAAAAAAAAAAAAGATCTTGGAGATTGTGTAATGCTTACTCTCAAACTCTTCGTTTACACAGTAGTGATATTCTTTGTTTCTCTCTTCATCTTCGGATTCTTATCTAATGATCCAGGACGTAATCCTGGACGTGAAGAATAAGCATCAAATAATACTTTTACTTGATCGAAAGATAACTTTCAAGCGATCCAGGGAAACGGAAAGAGAGGGATTCGAACCCTCGGTACGAATAACTCGTACAACGGATTAGCAATCCGACGCTTTAGTCCACTCAGCCATCTCTCCCAATTGAAAACGGATAATAACTATGTTACATTACATATAAAGTAAGGATTGAAATTATCTCTTTATCCTTATTAAAATTTAAATCGACTTATATCTTAAAAAGATAGTATAGTTTAGTCTAATTAATATCTCTATTTAATTCTAATTAAATTCGAATAAAAATAAAAGTTCTATAATTTATATAATTATATATATATCACGTTTATCAGCAATTCCAACTCTAAAGTACGGGCTCGCAAAATTATTTTATGATAAAAAAAAAAGAATACCTCGTTATTTTTGTCGGATAAGGGCTTTTCCATGGCCTGGCCGGGTCAGTACCTAGCCGGGCCTTTTTTTGTTCCACTGAATCATAATCATAGATAATTAGCTGAATTTTTAAATGTTATTGAAGCAACAACAATAAGAAATCTTAAATTATAAGGAGGATTCTTTCTATTCCTATGATAGGGAATTCAAGTATCATTTCTGATTTTTGATTATTTTTTTTTTAGCACCCTTTTCTTAATCGCATTAAGTACCCAACAAAACACGTCAACACTTCATTTTTAATAATTCTTGTCTGATCCTGTATTGATTACATCCGATTCGACAAAAGATCCATTTATAGATAATAATCGCATTGTAGCGGGTATAGTTTAGTGGTAAAAGTGTGATTCGTTCTATATAACCCCTTACATAGTTAAGGGGTCCTTCGGTTTTCTTCATATTCCGATTCCGAAAAAAACTTTATTTCTTAAAAGGATTTAATTCTTTACCTCTCAATGACAGATTCGAGGAAGAATATACATTCTCGTGCTTTTTATATTTTATACAAGGATCAATTAGCAATTGCAAAATTGGATTATGAAATTACGAAACATAATTTTTTTTTGGATCACTACTTCCAATTGAATTAGTAAAAGGATCTATGGATGAAGAAAGCTTTTTTCTAATCGTAACTAAATCTTCAATTTTAGATTTGTTTTTTGTTTATAGATTATAGAGGGGAGATTGAAGCAAAATAGCTATTAAACGATGGCTTTGGTTTACTAGAGACATCGATATATTGTTTAGCTCGGTGGAAAGAAAATTCTTTTCCTCAGGATTCGTTCAAATAGAAATAGAGAACGAAGTAACTAGAAAGAGTGTTCCTCCTCTTCTAGAGGGATCATCTAGAAAGCGAGTAGTTTAAAATGTATTCAGACAGTAAAGGCTGACATAGATGTTATGGGTCAATTTTTTTTTCAGTTACGTCTTAAATCGGGGAAATTATCCATCTACCATAAAGGAGCCGAATGAAATAAAAGTTTCATGTTCGGTTTTGAATTAGAGACGTTAAAAATGATGAATCGACGTCGACTATAACCCCTAGCCTTCCAAGCTAACGATGCGGGTTCGATTCCCGCTACCCGCTTTCTCTTTTTATTATTTTAAAAATTCAATTCATAATTTCATCTTAATCTATCATTGAATTGAATACGTAATTGCCGAAATTTGCTCACATACAATCCGCTATTTATTTTTTTTTACGAACAAGAGATTCGAAGTAAAAAATACGAAAACAAATAGGAATGAAAGGCGTCCATTGTCTAATGGATAGGACATAGGTCTTCTAAACCTTTGGTATAGGTTCAAATCCTATTGGACGCAATTTTTTTCCATATATATAAATATATAATATATATTTTTTTGATTTCTATATTTCTATGTCAAGAAATATTTTTTGAATAATTTTCATTGAATCCGAGATACTTATATTTTATTTTATATATGAAATTATTTAATATTAAAATATTCTTAAATTAAAATAATATCTAATTAATCTAAAAAAAAAATCACCTTTTTTTTTCGTTTAAAATTTTGAAAAATATAAAAGATATAAGAGTGATCCATTTTTTATGCTTGTTCCTGAAGTAGAAAGCGTTCCATCTGTTCCTGAATAGCTTCTTTCAAAATGGCTTCCGCTTCCTCGGTGAATTTCTTGGTAGAAGATATTATTTCGTGAAGCTGA